TTTATATATGTATATATATAATTTAATTTTTATATAATATGCAAAATAAAATTTATATATTTGGGTGGTTTTTTACATGGGTAAAAACCTATTCTCCTAGAAAGTTATACAGTTGAACTTCGGTTTTTGGGGTTTGACGAATATAGGCTGTATAATAAGGGGGGTAGGGGGGTTTAAGTTAAAAAAAATTTTTTTTGGTGGGGTAGGGGGGAGGAATTAATAGGAATTATGTGAAATAAAACAGTATTGTAATAATAATTATGTCCATCAAGCATTCATTATATACCACTAATCTTAATTATTTAACGGATTAAGAATCCTTACATTACTATGTTCACGTTTTAGACTTAAATGGTTTAAAGCACTCTGAGATGTTGGCTGAAAGTTAAAAAAAAAAAAAAATACTCCAGGCGTTCCAAGGACTAAAATGCGGGGTTATGAGTTATTCTTTATTGAAAGCATTAATCAGCTGTTGATATGTAATAGAAATGAAATAACTTAATAGTGAAGTACTTAAACTTTTCATAAATAGTCTGAGGTGGATGGATTGATGGTTTCTCGCACTGATGTATGAGTTATCTTTTAACCGTACTGTACGATATTCGTATGGAAAATAAATGAATGCACATTTATACATAGCAAAAAAAGTTCTAGAGAGTTATCAGAAAATAGTTTAATAAGAATTTTGGCTTTGGGTGCCAATGGCGGGGATAAAAAATTTCCTCTTTTTTGATCAAAATTTTGCTACATAAGTGGCAGTTGTTGGTAAAGTTTAGGAGAGGTTATTAGCCTCTATTCTCCAGCTTACAAGGCTGGTGCTTTTAAAATTAAGCTACTTAAACATAAGTTTAGTATTTTGTTTTCTAGGAATCCAGTAAGTGGAAAAATTAGGATAAATATAGTAAAGTATAAGATTGATGCGAGTTGACCGATTATAATGAATGGATCTTCGACTGGTTGTCCTCCAATTCAAGTTAAGATGATAGTATTTGCGATAATGGATCAAAACAGGAGTTGTGTAATTGGTCGGAATATTATACTTCGTTGTTTTGCTGTATGGAGTATTGGGATAAGTATGAGGATTAAGATTGAAAATAGTAGTGCTAATACACCTCCGAGTTTGTTAGGGATTGAGCGAAGGATGGCGTATGCAAATAAGAAGTATCACTCTGGTTTAATGTGGGGTGGGGTAAGTAAGGGGTTTGCTGGGGTAAAATTTTCTGGGTCGCCTAAAAGATTGGGAGAGAATAAGGCAATGAGGGCTAGGGTTGATAGTATAATAATAAAGCCTATGGTGTCTTTGTATGAGTAGTATGGGTGAAATGTGATTTTGTCTGAGTTTGAGTTTAAACCTGTTGGGTTATTTGAGCCAGTTTCGTGTAAGAAGATAAGATGAATTATGCTTACACCAGAGATTACAAACGGGAGGATGAAGTGGAAGGCAAAGAATCGGGTAAGGGTGGCATTGTCTACTGAAAATCCACCTCAGATTCATTGAACTAGATTATTTCCAATATAAGGTACAGCTGATAGGAGGTTTGTGATAACTGTTGCTCCTCAAAATGATATTTGGCCTCAGGGGAGGACATAACCTACGAATGCGGTGGCTATGACTAAGAGGAGGAGGATTACTCCGATATTTCATGTTTCTTTAAATAAATAAGAGCCGTAGTAAATTCCTCGGCCAATGTGAAGATAGATACAGATAAAGAAGAAAGATGCTCCGTTGGCATGGATGTTGCGTATTAATCATCCATAATTTACGTCTCGACAAATGTGGGCAATTGATGAAAATGCTAATGATGTGTCTGCTGTGTAGTGTATTGCTAGGAATAAGCCTGTTAAGATTTGGGTGATTAGGCAGATTCCTAATAGGGAGCCGTAGTTTCATAGTGAAGATAGGTTAGATGGGGCGGGTAGGTCGATGAATGAGTTGTTAATGATTTTGATGATTGGGTGGGATTTTCGAATGTTTGGTGTCATTAGTTTTTATAGTTGAATTACAACGGTGGTTTTTCAGATCATTAATTTTGGTTAAAGTCCAGGTAAAAATTATGGAATACATGGTTTTTTTGGGGTTAGTTGGTTTAGTTATAGGGACAATTGGTGTTGCATCTAATCCGTCTCCGTATTTTGCTGCATTAGGGCTGGTGATGACTGCTACAGCTGGGTGTTGAGTTTTAGTTAGTATAGGGATAAGTTTTTTATCACTAATTTTATTTTTGATTTATTTAGGTGGTATGTTGGTTGTTTTTGCTTATTCAGCAGCTATAGCTGCTGAGCCATATCCTGTGGCGTGGGGAGATTGGTCGGTTGTTTTTTATGTATTAGCTTATTGTGTTGTTTTATTGTTAGGATTAAGTTTGTTGGCAGGAGAAAGTGTAATGAGTGTTAATGGGGAATTTTCTTTTGTTCGTAATGATTGAGGGGGGGTGTCTGTGATATATTTAATAGGGGGAGGGGTGTTATTAATTTTAGGATGGGCTTTATTGGTAACTTTGTTTGTTGTATTAGAGTTAATTCGTGTTGTTGGTTGTGTGGCTATTCGTGCAGTTAGATTAATGTTGAGATAAGTAAAGTGAAGAGGAAGATTGTTAAGTAAGTTTTTATTATTCCTTGTTGAACATTAGTAATGGTTTTGATTGCTGGCAGCTGTTGGTTTGATAAGCCTTTTGGGCCAGAGGTTTCTAGTCAGGTAAGGTCGACTGTGTTTGTTGCTAGTGTTTGGCCTAATTTAAGTGTTGATTTTGTTGTTGTTCGGTGGGTAAGTGTTGGGAAGAATCCTAGTAGATTTGAAAAAAGGTGTATTTTATTTATTTGTTTTTTTGAATAACCTATCAAATCGATGGCTAACATAATACCTAAAACAGTTACTAAAATAGCGGTGAGTTTTAATACTAATGGTATTGTTATAATTTGAGTTTTAGATGGTAATATATTTATAGAAATTAAAAATCCTGCTAGAATGCTACCTCAGGCTAAACGTTTGATAGGGTTTAGTAGAACTAAAGTATTTTCATTAATAGGTTGTATTGAAATGGAGTGGGGTCGACCTATTAGGGAAAATTTAATGATTCGTAAGCTGTAAATTGATGTAAATATTGTGGCTACTGTTGTAATAATTATGGCTCATATATTAATGTCTGATGTATTTATGGCTTCAATGATGGCATCTTTTGAGAAGAAGCCTGTTAAAAAAGGTGTTCCGGTTAAGGCTATACTACCAATCGTTAAACATGATGATGTTGTTGGTAGTATGTTATGGAGGGCTCCTATTTTTCGGATATCTTGTTCATTATTGAGGCTATGAATAATTGATCCTGAGCAGAGGAATAGTATAGCTTTGAAGAAAGCGTGAGTACAGATGTGTAGGAATGCCAGTTGGGGTTGGGCAAGGCCAATAGTAACCATTATTAGCCCTAGTTGACTAGATGTTGAGAATGCTACGATTTTTTTAATATCATTTTGTGTGATAGCACATGTAGCTGTAAATAAGGTAGTCAGGGCTCCTAAGCATAGGCATAGTGTAGTGGCTATTTTGTTGTGTTCAATTAACGGGTAAAAGCGGATAAGAAGGAAAATCCCGGCTACAACTATTGTACTTGAGTGAAGTAATGCTGAGACTGGTGTAGGGCCTTCTATGGCTGCAGGTAGTCATGGATGAAGTCCGAATTGGGCTGATTTTCCTGTGGCAGCAATAATTAAGGCAATTAGTGGAATATTAGAGTTTAAATCTATTAGGAAAATTTGTTGTATTTCTCATGAGTTTAGTTTTACTGCAAATCATGCTATTGCTAGGATTAGGCCAATATCCCCAATGCGGTTATATGCAACAGCTTGTAGGGCGGAGCAATTTGCATCTATTCGGGCATACCATCAGCCAATTAATAGGAAGGATATGATCCCAACTCCTTCCCAACCAATGAAGAATTGGAATAGGTTATTTGCTGATACTAATAATATTATAGCAATTAAAAATAAAAGGAGATATTTAAAGAACTGGTTGATTAAAGGGTCTTTTTCTATATACCACAGGGCAAATTCTATAATTGATCAGGTGACGAATAGTGCTACTGGAATAAAAAAGATCGAATAGAAGTCGAATTTAAAGCTAATATTAATATCGAAGATAGTTGTATTTATTCAATTATAACTCAGAAGAATAGCTTCGATGCCCTGGTTTAAGAAAATTGTTAATGGGATTGTGCTGATTATAAATGAAAATTTTACTGCTGATATAATAGAGAATGGGGAAGTAGTTGTGTATATTAATTGTGTAAATAATGGAATTGTTAATGTCAAGATGGATAAAATTATAGTTGAGTTGAAAATGATTAGATTCATAGCTTTAACATGGAGTTGCACCAAGAGTATTTGGAGCCTAAGACCAATGGATAGGCTATTATCCTTTAAAAGCAAGAGAATTATGGAGTTTAACCATAATTGTTAATAATTAGCAGTATTTTACGGGTTCGTCTTCTCTTGGTAAGTAAAGAGTTTTAAGCTCTTAATTTTAGAATCACAATCTAATGTTTTATGTAAACTATACTTACATGTAACTAAACCTCAGATGAGGTTAGGATTTAGAATTAGTAATGCTATTGGGATTATGTGAAGAGATATTAGAAGGTGTTCACGCGTATAGGTTGGTGAGATTGTATTAATATGTTTTTGGATTGGTCCTCGTTGGGTTATTAAGAATATTTGTAATGAATATATGGCAGTTAGGATAACGCCTATTCCTGTTAATATAATGGTCATATTTGATCAGTTAAATAAGGCTGAAATAATCGTGATTTCACCCATGAGGTTAGTTGAAGGTGGTAGTGCTATGTTAGTTAAATTGCTTAGGAGTCATCATAGTGCTATAAGTGGAAGAACAGTTTGGAGTCCTCGAGTTAGTAAAAGAGTTCGATTATGGGTTCGTTCATAATTTGTATTGGCTAAGCAGAATAATATGGAAGATGTTAGTCCATGTGCAATTATTAAAATTATAGCGCCGGTAAAACCCCATGGTGTTTGAATTAGTGCTGCAGAAATAACTAAGGCTATGTGACTTACTGAGGAGTAGGCGATTAGTGATTTTAAGTCGGTTTGGCGTATACAGATAGAGCTTGTTATAATGATACCTCATAAACTTAGGATAAGGAAAGGGTAAATATATTCTTTTGTGAATGGGGTAAGTATGATTGAAATACGTATAATGCCATAGCCCCCTAATTTTAATAAGATAGCGGCTAGGATTATTGATCCTGCAATTGGTGCTTCTACATGGGCTTTTGGTAATCAGAGGTGTAAACCATATAATGGTATTTTGACTATAAATGCAATCAGGCAGGCTGCTCATCAGATATTATTAGTTTTAGTAATAGTGGTTATTTGATAAAATTGTATGTTTATTATTGATAAAGATCCTGTCTCGTTTTGTAATAATAACAGGGCAACTAAGAGAGGGAGGGATCCTAGTAGGGTATAAAATAGGAAGTATGTACCTGCATTTAGGCGTTCGGTTTGATTTCCTCAGCGTGTAATAATAACTAATGTTGGAATTAATGTAGTTTCAAATATAATATAAAATAAGATTAACTCTGTTGATGAGAAGGCTAGGATTAGTGTTGTTTGCAGGAGAATAAATGTTGTAATGTATATTCGCTGGTGATTAATTGGTAAGTTAGTTATGTGATTTTGACTAGCAATGATTATCATAGGAGTTAATCAGCAGGTTAGGATTATTAATGGGGCTGATAATTGATCTGTGGCTAATCATTTGCTAATAAATTCTATAGTAATTGATGGGTGGTAAAATCAGTTTAAACTTATTAATGAGATTAATAGGCTGTGAATTGTTGGAGATGTTCATATTCATTTGGCTGGGGTTAATCAGGTAGTAGGAATAAGCATAAGGGTTGGGATTAAGATTTTTAACATTGTAGGAGATTTATGTTTTGTATTGAATCTGAGCCATGGGTGCGTGTAGTAGCTACTAGAATGGCTAAGCCTGCTCCAGCTTCGCAGGCTGAAAGAGTGAGTAGTGTTATTGGGCTTAGTGTAAATAGTATTGACTGAGTTTGTAGGCATCATATGGTTAAGCCGACATAAATAGATAGTATTATGCCTTCTAGGCAAATTAGTGCTGATAATAAATGAGTCCGGTGGAAGGCAAGGCCTGTCATGCTAATTATAAATGCTGCGTAGATGCTAAAGGTTGTTGTGGTCATAGGGGAGTTATGATAATTAGTCATAATTTATTGAGTCGAAATCAATAGTCTTTAGTTTAGATTAACTTCCCTTAGTTTTGCTATTCTGCTCATTCTAGGCCGCCTTGTGTTCATTCATAGACTAGGCCTAGTGCTAGTAAAAAAATAATTAATGAGGAGATAAGGAGTGGTATGAGTGGTATCGTTAGTTGGCTGGCTCATGGTGTTGGGAGGAGTAGGGCAATTTCTAAATCAAATAGAAGAAATAAAATGGCTACTAGAAAGAATCGTATGGAAAATGGTAGACGAGCAGACCCAGATGGGTCAAATCCACATTCATAAGGGGAGAGTTTATCTGAGTCAGGTACTATGGCAGGGAGTCAAAAACTAATTAATGTTAAAATTATTGTAATAATAATGGCTGTTAATAATGTCATTATGGTCATTATTTTCTCCAGGAGTTAAACTTGAATTTAATGATTGGAAATCATTAGTATTAATTATACTAAGAAAATAAGAACCTCATCAATAGATTGATACATAAAGGAATAGTCAAACTACGTCTACGAAGTGTCAGTATCAAGCAGCTGCTTCAAATCCGAAATGGTGTTTTGATGTGAAGTGGTATATAATCTGTCGTAACAAACACACTAATAGGAAGGTAGATCCAATAATAACATGTAGTCCATGAAAGCCTGTAGCTACAAAGAATGTGGAGCCATAAATACCATCGGAGATGGTAAATGGGGCTTCATAATACTCTATTGCTTGTAAGGTTGTAAAGTAAAGGCCTAATAAAATTGTAAGTGTTAATGCGTGAATTGCTTCTTTTCGGTTATTGAGTATAATGCTATGGTGGGCTCAGGTTACAGTGACACCAGAGGCTAATAAGACTGCAGTGTTTAATAATGGTACTTCAAATGGATCAAGTGGTGTAATGCCTGTAGGTGGTCAAGATTCTCCTAGTTCAATGGTGGGGGCGAGGCTAGCTCGGTAAAATGCTCAGAAGAATCCTAAGAAAAAAAATACTTCTGATGTAATAAATAGAATTATACCATAGCGGAGACCTTGTTGTACGGTAATTGTGTGATGGCCTTGAAATGTAGCTTCACGAATGACATCTCGTCATCATTGAAGTATAGTCAATAGTAGGACCATAAGTCCTAGAGATATAATTATTATTGAATTATAATGAAATCATATGGCTAATCCTGATGTTATTAATAATGCTGCAACTGCCCCTGTTAAAGGTCATGGGCTAGGGTCTACTATATGGTATGGGTGTGCTTGGTGGGCCATTAGATGTTTTCTTGTAAGTAAAGGGTTAAAAGTAGCACGAAGACGTATGCTTGAATCATAGCTACAGCTATTTCGAGAAGTGTGAGTAGTAGTAGGATAATGGTGGTTAGGATGGCAATGGTTGGTATAAGTGGTAGTAGAACAAATGCTGCTGTTGCAATTAGTTGCATTAGGAGATGGCCTGCTGTTAAGTTAGCTGTTAGTCGAACCCCTAAAGCTAGAGGACGAATAAAAAGGCTAATGGTTTCAATAATAATTAATGGGGGAATTAACATGGCTGGTGTTCCTTCTGGTAGAAGATGGCCTAGTGAGGTAGTTGGTTGATTACGTAAACCTAAGAGGACTGTTGATAGTCATATTGGGACAGCTAGTCCTATGTTTATTGATAGTTGAGTTGTAGGGGTAAATGTATAAGGGAGAAGGCCTAATAAATTGATTGAAATTAATAGTAATATTAATGTAGTTAAGATTAGTGCTCATTTTTGTCCTGGCATGCCAATTGGTAAAAATAGCTGTTTTGTAAAATTAATTAAAAATCAGTTTTGTAAAACAGTGAGACGATTGTTTATTCACTGTATGGTTGGATTTGGTAATAATATTAGGGGGAATAATATGGCTAGGATAATTAGTGGAATTCCTAAAAGTGTTGGGCTCATAAATTGGTCGAAGAAGCTCACTATCATGGTCAGTTTCATGTTACGGTTTGTTTTTTAAATATTAATTGGGAGATAGGGTTTGTTGGTTGATGTTTGATTGTTTTTGGTATGGTAACTACTATTAAAATCATTCAAGATATGGCTATAATTAAAAATCACGGGTTTGGATTTAATTGTGGCATATCATTAAGGGTGCTTGTTGACACCGATATTAGCTTAAAAGGCTAATGCTTTATCTTGTTAGCTACTTAATGAGGATTTTAATATTAATGTAGATCAGTTTTCGAAGTTAATTAAAGGGGTGGCTTCAATTACAATTGGTATAAAACTGTGATTGGCGCCGCAGATTTCTGAACATTGTCCATAATATACACCTGGTCGTGTGGTAATAAAGGTGGTTTGGTTTAATCGGCCTGGAATAGCATCAGTTTTCACTCCAAGTGATGGGACGGTTCATGAATGTAATACGTCTTCTGCGGTGATTAATATACGAATTGGAGACTCTGTTGGTACGACCATACGGTTGTCTACTTCTAATAATCGGAAGTGGCCTAGTTCTAAGTTTTTGGTTGGGATTATATAAGAGTCGAATGATAGTATATCATAATCTGTAAATTCATATGACCAATATCATTGATGTCCAATAGATTTAATTGTTAAGTGTGGGTCGCTAATTTCATCTATTAGGTAAAGAATTCGTAAAGATGGTAGGGCAATTACAATTATAATGATGGCGGGCAGGATTGTTCAGATTATTTCTACTTCTTGGGCATCTATAGAGTTTGTATTAGTTAATTTTGTTGATATTATAATTGTAATTGTATATAATACTAAAGTGCTAATTAAGAAAACGACTATAAGGGTGTGATCATGAAAATGCAGGAGTTCTTCTATGATAGGTGATGCGGCGTCTTGGAAGCCTAATTGGGATGGATGAGCCATAGTAGGATGTATGGGGTTTTAACTCATAATTTTACTCTGACAAGGTAATGTAATAATTATTACTAACATCTTTAAAAAGGTAATAGAGAGGTTATATGGCTGGCTTGAAACCAGTAGACGTGGGTTCGATTCCTACCCTTTTTGTGAAATTGCACATAAGTTGGTTCTTCAAATGTATGATAAGGGGGCGGACAGCCATGAAGTCATTCAACGTTAGTTGTGGTTAATTCTGTTAACTGTACTTCTCGTTTGGCTGCAAATGCTTCTCAAATAATAAATATTATCATGATAACAGCTACTAGGGAAATGAGGGAGCCAATTGATGAGACAGCATTTCAAATTGTATAGGCATCTGGATAATCAGAATATCGTCGTGGTATACCAGCTAAACCTAAGAAATGTTGTGGGAAAAATGTGATGTTTACCCCTGCGAATATAACCCCAAAGTGAATTTTTGTTCAGGTTTCATGCAGAGTGTAACCTGAAAATAATGGGAATCAGTGAATAAACCCGCCTATGATAGCAAAAACTGCTCCTATTGATAAGACATAGTGGAAGTGGGCAACTACATAGTAAGTGTCGTGAAGTATAATATCAAGTGATGAGTTGGCGAGGATAATGCCCGTTAATCCACCAACTGTAAAAAGGAAAATAAAACCAAGGGCTCATAGTATGGCTGCATCTCATTTAATTGCGCCTCCATGAAGGGTGGCTAATCAGCTAAATACTTTTACGCCAGTTGGGATTGCGATAATTATTGTTGCAGAGGTAAAGTAGGCGCGAGTGTCTACGTTTATTCCAACTGTAAACATGTGATGTGCTCAGACAATAAAGCCTAGTAGTCCAATAGATATTATTGCTCAAACTATACCTATATAACCGAATGGTTCTTTTTTTCCTGAATAATAAGTTACGATATGTGAAATTATTCCAAAGCCAGGTAGGATGAGAATGTAAACTTCAGGGTGGCCAAAGAATCAAAATAAATGTTGGTACAGAATTGGGTCTCCTCCTCCAGCTGGGTCAAAGAAAGTTGTATTTAAGTTCCGGTCTGTTAGAAGTATTGTGATTCCTGCTGCGAGAACTGGTAAAGATAATAAAAGCAGGACAGCTGTTACTAAAACTGATCAGACGAATAATGGGGTTTGATATTGGGACATGGCTGGTGGTTTTATATTAATAATAGTAGTGATGAAGTTAATTGCACCTAGAATAGAGGAGACTCCTGCTAAATGCAAGGAAAAGATTGTAAGGTCAACTGAAGCTCCTGCATGTGCCAGGTTTCCAGCCAGTGGCGGATAGACTGTTCAACCTGTGCCAGCACCTGCTTCAATTCCTGATGATGCTAGAAGTAGAAGAAATGATGGAGGAAGAAGTCAAAAGCTTATATTATTTATACGAGGGAATGCTATATCTGGGGCGCCAATTATCAATGGAACCAGTCAGTTACCAAAGCCACCAATTATGATTGGTATTACTATAAAGAAGATCATGACGAAAGCATGGGCTGTTACGATTACATTATAAATTTGATCATCACCAAGTAGCGTCTCTGGTTGGCTGAGTTCTGCACGAATTAGTAGGCTAAGGGCAGTTCCAACTATTCCGGCTCAAGCACCGAAGATTAAATAAAGGGTGCCGATATCTTTGTGATTAGTTGAGAAAAATCACCGAATAAGTGTCACAGGTAGAATGGCTGAGTGTTAAGCGGTGGATTGTAATCCCGACGGAAAAGGTTAAAGTCCTTTTTTTACCAGTCTTGTAGTGAAATTCACACTAAATTGCAAATTTAGAAAAGCAGGGTAAGGCCTGCCGGGACTTCTCCCGCCTTTTAGAAAGACGGCGGGAGAAGTAGATTGAAGCTCGCTGGATTGAGCATTTAGCTGTTAACTAAAAGGTTGTGGGATAAAGGCCCATCAGTCTAAAAGGCCTTAGCTTAATTAAAGTGTTTGGGTTGCATTCAAAAAATGTGAGATAGAGTCTTGCAGGTCTTAGTCAGGAATTAGGAGGATCTCACTTCTATTCAGGGCTTTGAAGGTCCTAGGTTTAAAGTTATTAACCTAAATTCCTATATTAGGGTCAGGGTAGGGGTTAGTGGTAATAGTAAAAGTGATAGTGTTATTGTCATAGATATCAAAAAAGTTATATGGTTTAATTTAAAACGTCATATTGTTGATGAGTTGATGGTGTTTGGTGATTGGGTGAGAGCAAGAGAATAAGACAATCGTAAGTAAAAGAAAAGGCTGAGGAGGGCTGAGATAGCTATAATTGTGGCTGTAGTTGAGAAATGTTGTTTTGTCATTTCTTGGAGAATCAATCATTTTGGTATAAAGCCTGTGGTAGGGGGAAGGCCTCCTAGAGAGAGTAGGACTATTGATGAGGAGATGGCTAGAATAGGTGTTTTTGATCATGATGTAGTTAAAGCGTTAAGTTTTGTTACATTAAAAAATTTTATTGATAAAAATATGGCTGTAGTCATAGTAATGTAGATGATAATATTTAGGATGAATAGAGTTGGTGATAATGGTAAGATTATTATTATTCAGCCTAAATGGGCAATAGATGAGGATGCTATAATTTTTCGTAATTGTGTTTGATTAAGTCCTAGTCAGCCGCCTAGTAAAATAGAGGTAAAACCTAGGAGTATTAATAGGTTAGGATTTAGTAAATTATAGGTTATAAATATTAGGCTTATTGGGGCGAGTTTTTGCCATGTGGAAATAATGAGGCCTGTGGTTAAATCTACTCCTTGTAGAACTTCTGGGAGTCAAAAGTGTATGGGTGCAACGCCTAGTTTTATTATTAATGCAATTGTCAGTATATTAGAAGGTAATGGTGATAGTTCTTTTAATTCTCACTGTCCTGTTGTTCAAGCATTTATAAGGGTTGAAAATAAAATTAATGCTGAGGCTGCAGCTTGTGTAAGAAAATATTTTGTAGTGGCTTCGGTGGCGCGTGGGTGATGAGTTTTGATTATTATTGGTAGAATGGCTAGTGTATTGATTTCTAGTCCTATTCATGCAAGTAATCAATGTGAGCTTATGAAAGTTATTGATGTTCCAAGTAGTAGGCTAAATAAAACAACAGGTGTTGTGTAAGGGTTCATTAGTAAAGGAAGGAGTTTAGCCTACATGTTAGGGGTATGGGCCCGAAAGCTTGGTTAGCTGACTTTACTAGGAGATAGTGTAGTGGGAGCACGGAGGGGTTTGATCTCTCATGTATAGGTTCAAGTCCTGTTTTTCTAATAAGATATGAAGAGGTTTGAACTCTTATATTTCACTCTATCAAAGTGATCCTTAAACTTTCGGGCACATATCTTATGTTTGTGGAGGTAGTCCGGCTATAGAAATTGGGAGTGAAATATAGATTAGTGTTATTGTAAGAACTAATGGTAAAAAATTTTTCCATACTAGGTGTATTAGTTGATCATATCGAAATCGTGGGTATGATGCGCGAACTCATAAAAACAGGGTTGAAAGGATTATGGTCTTAAGTATTAGGTTTGTTGTAGTTCATTCGGGATATGTTAAGTTGAGTGTTGGGGACAAGAATAAGATGGCGGATAAGGTGTTTATTATTAAGATGTTAGAATATTCGGCTAGGAAAAATAAGGCAAATGGGCCTCCTGCATATTCAACATTAAAACCAGAGACTAATTCTGATTCTCCTTCTGTTAGATCAAAAGGTGCTCGGTTAGTCTCAGCTAGGGTGGAAATGTATCATATTATTGCCATTGGTCAAGCTGGTAGAAGGAGCCATGTCAATTCTTGGGTAATTATAAAGTTATATAAAGTAAAGCCACCTGAGAGTAAGATGGTACATAGTAGAATAAGTCCTAGTGTTACTTCATATGAAATAGTCTGTGCTACTGCTCGTAATGCGCCAATTAGGGCATATTTGGAATTTGAGGATCAACCAGAGCCTATAATTGAATATACTGCTAAGCTTGATAGTGCTAGAATAAATAAAATACTAAGGTTTATATTTAAAATTGGTGTTGGTATTGGAATTGGGGTTCAAAGGGTTAGTGCTAGTGTAAGGGCTATTATAGGAGTAATAATAAATATGATTTGGGATGAGGTGGAGGGTCGGATTGGTTCTTTAATAAATAATTTTAGTCCGTCTGCAATTGGTTGTAGGATACCCATTGGGCCAATAATGTTTGGTCCTTTTCGTAGTTGTATATAACCTAGTACTTTTCGTTCTGCTAGGGTTAAAAATGCCACGGCGAGAAGAATTGGAATAACTAATAAGAGGGGGTTAAGTGCGTTAATCATAGTTTAAGAAAGGATTTGAACCTTTAAGTATAAAGGGCTTAGGTCTTTTGCATTTACCGGGTTCTGCCACTTAAACAAACCCCTGTTTTAGGGGTGTGATAATGATATGATATTTAGTTGGTTACATAAATTTCTAGGGGACGTGTATTTTATATTGGTCCCATTTCATTGGTCCTTTCGTACTGAATGAGATTAATTAATAGATAGAAACTGACCTGGATTGCTCCGGTCTGAACTCAGATCACGTAGGATTATTAATTGTTGAACAAACAAACCTTTGACGGCGGCTGCACTGTCTGGGTATCCTGATCCAACATCGAGGTCGTAAACCTTCTTGGTGATAAGGGCTCGTGAAGAAGATTGCGCTGTTATCCCTAGGGTAGCTTGGTTCGATGATCAAATTTATTGGGTCTTATGTTCTAAGTTTTTAGTACCTTATTTTGTCAATTTTGGTATATATTCTCGGAGGTTATGTTTTTCTCCGTGGTCGCCCCAACCAAAAACAGCGAGGTCCAGAAGTTATATTACTATTGTGGTGGGTTAAGGTGGTTGCGTGTTTTAAGTTCCATAGGGTCTTCTCGTCTTATTGTATCATTCACGCTTTTGTACGTGGAGATCAATTTCATTGACTAAGTAAAGGAGACAGTTAAGCTTTCGTGGTGCCATTCATACTAGTCTTTATTTAAAAGACAAGTGATTATGCTACCTTTGCACGGTCAGAATACCGCGGCCGTTGAATTAAATCACTGGGCAGGCAGTGCCTCTAATACGTGTTGTATTTGCTAGAGGTGATGTTTTTGGTAAACAGGCGAAGCTTGTATGATTGCCGAGTTCCTTCTTTACTGTTATGTCTTTCTTAATAGCATTCCTGTGTTGGGTTAACGGTGTAGAGGAAGTTGTATGTCTAGTACTATTGTATATGTTAAATTGCTTAGTCGTTAATCATCAGTGATTAGTTCGGGCTGATTTACATGTATGCTATAGAGAAGGTTGTGGCTTCTTATTACTAATTCTAACATTAATTTGGCTATAAATTTATAGATATACTCATTAGGTTTAATGGGTTTTGAGTTAATATTTGAATTGTTAATTTTGTTTTGATTTGAGCTATGACGCTTTCTTAATAGGTAGCTGCTTTTAGGCTTACTTTGGTCAGGATTTTAAGGTGAATTTAATCATTACCCGTTATTTTAGGTTGTATCCTTTTTCATAAGGGCTGTACCCCTTTTGAATTTCTCTTAAGTTTTTATTGTTATTTTTAGTATATTGGAATAAGATTTAAGGAGGAGCTTAAACTCGTTTCTTGAGTAACCAGCTATCACTAGGCTCGTTTGATATATCATCTCTATTTAAAAGTCTTTCCACTCTTTTGCCACAGAGACGGATTTACCCTATGTTTAGGTTGCTTTTAAATAGCTCGTCTAGTTTCGGGGAAGAAGACTTAAGGTCTTTTTGCCTTCGATGTGACTAGTCAGATCATGATGCAAAAGGTACAGGGGTTAATCCTTGCTTTTTAGTACTTTGATGGTTTATTTAAATTCTTTTTCAGCATTCCCTTACGGTACTTTTTCTATTGCGTCAGAAGTGTTTTTCTATCGCCTTATACTAAAATTTTAAATGGTTTAGTTTAAGTAATTATAGGTGATTGGTAATTGAGCTAGCGTTATGGTTCAAAATGGTCTGATTTTAACAGAAGTTTTCTCGGTGTAAGCGAGATGTTTAATACTAAACTACATTTTGGTGTTCCAAGAGCACTTTCCAGTGCGCTTACCTTGTTACGACTTACCTCATCTATGATGTCAGTGGGTGCTTATTTAGTTTAGATAAAAAAGACTAAGTGATGAGGGTGACGGGCGGTGTGTGCGCGCCCCAGGGCCAAAAATTAAGGATGGTATAATTGTCCATTCTTACTGCCAAATCCGCCTTTAGATATGGTTTCATTTTATCATTCGTATGGTCTTTATAAGAAAATGTAGCCCATTTCTTCCCACCATATATGCTACACCTTGACCTGACGTATTTGGAAGTTTCGTTTTTGCTTGCTGTAGTTCTTTCATAAGGCAAGCTGGTGACGGTGGTATATAGGCTGAGTTATCAAATGGTGGTGAGGTTAAACGTGGGTTATCGATTATAGAACAGGCTCCTCGGAGGGGTTTGGGGCACCGCCAAGTCCTTTGAGTTTTAAGCTATTGCTCGTAATACTCTGGCGGAGTGTTGAGTGTAAATATTCAAGTTTTGTGGCTGAACATAGTGGGGTATCTAATCCCAGTTTGTGCTTCAGCGGTCGTGATTTTTAAGTGATTTTCTTGTTAAGACTACTTTCGTTATGTATTGAGTGTGTTATTGTACTAGTAGCGTATGACAGCTTAGTATATTTTTAGTCTTAGTATTGTTAAATTCCTCTAATTCACACTTTACGCCGTAGGATGTCAACTTGAGTTTCTTGTATAACCGCGGTGGCTGGCACAAGATATACCAACTCTATTAATTATAACTAAATCAAGCTGATGCTTATTGATTAATGTTTATCACTGCTGCAGGCCCGTTGGGGGTGTGGCTCGTGCTAAATATCATTGGCTAACATTTATGGATTATTGTTGTGCCTAATATTAACTCCTGTTTGTTTTTTAGGGTGTTGTCACTGGTAGGCTGAGACTTGCATGTGTAAGGTTAATTATAGTTGACATTAAAGCTAGGACCAAACTTTTAATATTTGTGGAAGATTTTAAATTTCATCTTAGCATCTTCAGTGCTGTGCTTTAGGTTTAAGCTACGCAAAT